ACATAAAATGGAAAATTTTCAAAAAAAGAAATATTGAATTAATTCATAAATTCCACCAGTTTATCAAAGTTTTAAATGAAAAGATATATATATATATATTTTTAGGGATGATTAATATCCCCCGAATTAATGCACAACTTTTGATTGAATCAATAAAAAAAAAGAAAAAAAAAAAATACATTTCCAATAATGAAGAAAATCCACAAATAATTGATAAAACAAATCAAAATATAACTCACTTTATTGAAACTATAAATAAATCCGTTTTTTATATTAATAATAAGAATACAAATCTTTTTTTTGATTTATCATACTTGTCTCAAGCATATGTATTTTACAAAATATCACAAACCAAAGTTATTAACTTATCTAAGTTAAGATCTATCTTTCAATATCACGGAACATCCATTTTTCTTAAGAATGAAATAAAAGATTATTTTGTTGAAGTCAAAAGAATATTTCATTCCGAATTTAAACAAAAGAATTTAAAAAATCCTGGAATGAATCAATGGAAAAACCGGTTACAAGGTCATTATGAATATTATTTATATCCGATTAAATGGGCCAGATTAATACCTAAAAAATTTAGAAATAGAGTCAATGAAGGTCGTATGTTCAAAAATACGTCTTTAACAAAATGTGATTCCTATGAAAAAAATCGCTTAATTCAGTATAAAAAAAAAAATTATTTTGAAACATACTACGCATTACCCAATCAAAAAGATAATTTTCAAAAAGACTTTATATATAATCTCTTATCATATAAATCTATTAATTACGAAGATAAAAAAGATTCATATATTTATGGATTACCAGTACAAGTAAATAATAACAAAAAAATGTATTATATTTATAATAATGATCAAAAAAAATTATTTGATATGTTAGAATGTATCCCTATCAATAATTATCTAGTAGAAGAGAATATTATATCTATTAATAAAAATTCGGATAGAAAATTTTTTGATTGTGAAATTTTACATTTTGGTCTTAAAAAGAAGGCCTCAATATCGTCCTGGATCAATATTGAGGCGGGTACCAACAGTAATAAAAATACTAAACCTGGGGTTTATAATTATAAAATAATCGATAAAATTGATAAGAACGTTTTTTTTTATTGGATGGGAATGAATGAAGAAATACTAAGTTATTCTATATCGAATTTTGAACTTTGGTTCTTCCCAGAAATTGTAAAACTTTATAATGCATATAGGATTAACCCGTGGATCATACCAATTAATTTTTTTTTTTATAATTGGAATGTAAATGATACTTTTAGTAAAAATCTCATTGGAAAGAAAAAAAAATATATTTTTATATTATCAAATGAACAAACTCTTGAATTTGAAAAAAAAAAAAATCAAGTTGAAAGAGAATCCGTGGCCCAAGAGGATCTTGAATCAATTATGTCAAAACAAGAAAAATATGTTCAAGAAGAGTATGCAGAATCAGATCTGAAAAAACGTAGAAATAAAAAGCACTACAAGAAAAATACGGAAGTAGAACTTGATTTCTTACTAAAAAGATATTTGTGTTTTCAATTAAAATGGAAAAATTCTTCCTTAAATCAAAGAATGATCAATCACATAAACGTATATTGTCTCCTGCTTAGATTAATAAACCCAAGAGAAATTGCGATATCCTCTCTTCAAAGGGGAGAAATTCGTCTGGATATTCTTATAATTCAGAAGGATTTAACTCTTACAAAATTGATAAAAAAGGGAATATTGACTATCGAACCAGTTCGTCTATCGGTAAAAAACGATGGACAATTTATTATGTATCAAACTATAGGTCTTTCATTAGTTCAGAAGAATAAATTTAAAAGAAACCAAGAAAAAAGCTATGGGGATAAGAATAGTTTTGATGAACCCATTGCAATACATCAAAAAAGGACTGAAAATAGATATAAAAAAAATGATGATTTCCTTGTTCCTGAAAATATTTTATCCTCTAGAGTTTGTAGAGAGTTTAGAATTCTAAGTTGTTTCAATTCTAAGAATGGAAAAAATATCCATATAAATAAAGCATTTTATAATCCAAATAGAGTGAAAAATCGTGTTCACGTTTTAGATAAAAGTAAACATCTTGATAGATATAATAATAAACTAATTAAATTAAAACTCTTTCTTTGGCCCAATTATCGATTAGAAGATTTAGCTTGTATGAATCGTTATTGGTTTGATACAAATAATGGCAGTCGTTTTAGTATGGTACGAATATATATGTATCTACAATTACAAATTAGTTAATGCGATATTTTGACAATATGTATACTATATTTAGTATATGAAGAAAAAAAAGCATCTGCGTTATCTTACGTTTTGATACAAAATATGACTTTAATTCAATGTAAATGTACAAATTAATCAATAAAATTTTCTTATTGAAATTTTTATTTTCAGTCTAACTATTTTGTGTGTGTATAAAAATATACCATCCTTTTTATATCTTAATTTATAGCCTAATTCCATTTTCAAAAAGGGATTGAGTATTAATTAATAATGTATTTTATTTGACAAAAAGAAAAATAGAAATTTGTTTAAATACAAAACAAAATTGAAATCAGTGACAATGCTAATTGTATATTATTACTCATCAATAAACAAAATATATATAATATCTAAAACTATAAGGAATTTTTTTTATGATAAAAAACACATTGATCTCAGTTATTTCAAAAGAAAAAAAAAGGGGGTCTGTTGAATTTCAAGTATTAAGTTTCACGAATAAGATACGAAGACTTACTTCACATTTGGAATTGCACAAAAAAGACTATTTATCTCAAAGGGGTCTACGTAAAATTCTGGGAAAACGCCAAGGGTTACTGTGTTATTTGTCAAAGAAAAATAGAATACATTATAAAGAATTAATTAAGCAATTGGATATTCGGGAGTCAAAAACTCGTTAATTTAAAAAGTAATTTTGAATTATTTTATTTATTAGATATTGCATTTTGTTAGAGATTCAATTTTAATCAACTTATTTGTGTTTTCGGCAATTCATAGAAAAATGAATCGAGGAAAAACTTATGACTGGACCAGCTACAAGAAAAGACCTCATGCTAGTCAATATGGGCCCCCACCACCCATCAATGCACGGTGTTCTTCGACTCATCGTCACTTTAGACGGTGAAGACGTTATTGACTGTGAACCAATATTGGGTTATTTACATAGAGGAATGGAAAAAATTGCGGAAAACCGAACAATTATACAATATCTACCTTATGTAACACGTTGGGATTATTTAGCTACTATGTTCACAGAAGCAATAACGATAAATGGACCAGAACAGTTGGTAAATATTCAAGTACCTAAAAGAGCCAGCTATATCAGAGTTATTATGTTGGAGTTAAGTCGTATAGCTTCTCATCTGTTATGGCTTGGCCCTTTTATGGCCGATATTGGCGCACAGACTCCTTTCTTCTATATTTTAAGAGAAAGAGAATTTGTCTATGATCTATTCGAAGCTGCCACCGGAATGAGAATGATGCATAATTTTTTTCGTATCGGGGGGGTCACAGCTGATCTACCTCATGGCTGGATAGATAAATGTTTGGATTTCTGCGATTATTTTTTGACAGAAGTTGCTGAATATCAAAAACTTATTACAAAAAATCCTATTTTTTTAGAACGAGTTGAGGGCGTAGGCATTATTGGTGGCGAAGAAGTAATAAATTGGGGTTTATCAGGACCAATGCTGCGAGCTTCAGGAATACAATGGGATCTTCGTAAAGTTGATCATTATGAGTGTTATGACGAATTTGATTGGGAAGTTCAATGGCAAAAAGAAGGAGATTCATTAGCTCGTTATTTAGTTAGACTTGGTGAAATGACGGAATCCATAAAAATTATTCAACAGGCTTTGGAAAAAATTCCAGGGGGACCTTATGAAAATTTAGAAAGCCGATGTTTTGATAGAGAAAGGTATCCGGAATGGAATGATTTTGAATATAGATTCATTAGTAAAAAACCTTCGCCTACTTTTGAGTTGCCGAAACAAGAACTTTATGTGAGAGTCGAAGCTCCAAAAGGGGAATTGGGTATTTTTCTGATAGGGGATCAGGGTAGTTTTCCTTGGAGATGGAAAATTCGACCACCAGGTTTTATCAATTTGCAAATTCTTCCTCAGTTAGTTAAAAGAATGAAATTGGCCGATATTATGACAATACTAGGTAGCATAGATATCATTATGGGAGAAGTTGACCGTTAAAATGATAATTAATACAACAAATGTACAAGATATCAATTCTTTTTCAAGATTGGAATCCTTAAAAGAGGTCTATGAAATTATATGGGTGCTTGTCCCTATTTTTACTCCTATATTCGGAATCACAATAGGTGTACTAGTAATTGTATGGTTAGAAAGAGAAATATCCGCAGGGATACAACAACGTATTGGACCTGAATATGCGGGACCATTGGGAGTTCTTCAAGCTTTAGCAGATGGTACAAAATTGCTTTTAAAAGAAAATCTTCTTCCATCTAGAGGGGATACTCATTTATTCAGTATCGGACCATCCATAGCAGTTATATCAATTCTACTAAGTTATTCAGTAATTCCTTTTGGTTATCGCCTTGTTTTAGCCGATCTCAATATTGGTGTTTTTTTATGGATTGCCATTTCAAGTATTGCTCCTATTGGACTTCTTATCTCAGGATATGGTTCAAATAATAAATATTCTTTTTTAGGTGGTCTACGAGCTGCTGCTCAATCAATTAGTTATGAAATACCATTAACTCTATGTGTATTATCAATATCTCTACGTGCGAGTCGTTAAGACATAACTTTTTAAGAGTTAAAATGAATTGAATAGTTTTCTATTCATTATTTATATTAATGAACTAAAGAACTAAATTAGATAGTTATATGAGTGAAATAAAACAGCTTATAGAAAAAAGAATTCGCAGTAAAAACATTGAGTCTCATTTTCTAGGTATAAGAGTTAAGCGGAAATAAACATAATAAAAAGAGAACTTTTATCCCAAGATTGGTTAATTAATTAACCCGTCTTGAAGCGGACTCAAAAAAAAAAAGATCAACCCTAGTGAATTTTCACTATTATTTGTATGTACTAGTATACATCTATTACCATAATACGCGCGATTGAACAAAAATGAGTGGATGATTAGAAACACCAAAATATGCAAAGGATTAGTAATAGAGATTTTCAAAATTATCTAAAATAAGAGAAGAGAAACATTTTTTCAAAATGGATAATAAAAAAAGAATACTAATTGGGGCTTTAAATTCGTAGAAATGATTAGGCAGTACTCCCCACGATTCCGATCCAGAATATGCTTCTATCTACCCATTAACTAAATGACTATCCAAAACGAAATAATCCCTTATTTCATAAGCCCCCCCTTTTTTTTTTCTTTATTGACGAACTAATGGAATGGTTATTTCATTTTCGTAATTAAAACCGCTGGATTATTTGTATTTCTAAAAAAAGTATTTTAGTGAAGAATTAAGTTATTACTCAACGAAGAAAATTTTTTTTTTTAAAGAGGATGAGATTAATTCAGAAGTCATTTTTTTATTTATTATTTTCTTTTTTATTCAAATAAAAATAAAACAGACAGAATTGCATTGATTTAATTTTGGAATACACGATAGATAGATTTTTATACTATATTATCCGACAAAACATATATATCAAGATAAATAATATCGACTAACTCCTTAAATTTATTTATATCTTTTGAGGAGCCGTATGAAGTGAAAATCTCATGTACGGTTCTGTAATAGCGATGAGAACAGTAATGTTATTGGCGACTATAATTATCTAACAGTTCAAGTACAGTTGATATAGTTGAAGCTCAATCAAAATATGGTTTTTTGGGGTGGAATTTGTGGCGTCAACCTATAGGGTTTATGATTTTTTTAATTTCTTACTTAGCAGAATGTGAAAGATTACCTTTTGATTTACCAGAAGCAGAGGAAGAATTAGTAGCGGGTTATCAAACGGAATATTCGGGTATAAAATTTGGTTTATTTTACGTTGCTTCCTATCTAAATCTATTAGTTTCTTCATTACTAGTAACAGTTCTTTATTTGGGCGGTTGGGATATATCTATTCCGTCCATATTAAATTCTTCACTTTTTGAAATAAATAAAGCAGGTGGACTCTTTGTAATGACAATTAATATCTTTATTACATTAGTTAAAACTTATTTTTTCTTGTTCATTTCTATTACAACAAGATGGACTTTACCTAGACTAAGAATGGATCGATTATTAAATCTTGGATGGAAATTTCTTTTACCTATTTCTCTCGGTAATTTATTATTAACAACTTCTTTCGAACTCTTTTCACTATAAAGGAATACAATGTTTTATATTCGTTTTATATTCACGACTTATCTCAACCAAGAGAAAGAAACAAACATCAAATTATTCATAGATATTACAATATGTTACCTATGATAACGGGGTTCATGAATTATGGTCAACAAACAGTACGAGCTGCAAGATACATTGGTCAAAGTTTCATGATTACTTTATCCCACGCAAATCGTTTGCCTGTAACTATTCAATATCCTTACGAAAAATTAATAACATCGGAGCGTTTCCGCGGTCGAATCCATTTTGAATTTGATAAATGTATTTCTTGTGAAGTATGTGTTCGTGTATGTCCTATAGATCTACCCGTTGTTGATTGGAAATTGGAAACTTATATTCGAAAGAAACAATTGCTTAATTACAGTATTGATTTCGGAATCTGTATATTTTGTGGTAACTGCGTTGAATATTGTCCAACAAATTGTTTATCCATGACAGAAGAATATGAACTTTCTACTTATGATCGTCATGAATTGAATTATAATCAAATTGCTTTGGGTCGTTTACCAATGTCAGTAGTTGACGATTCTACAATTCGAACAATTTCAAATTCTACTGAAATTCCAATAAAAAAGACGTAAATCCCTTGATTAAATGGTAATTGGAAATTACTAAATTTCTGTTTTAATTTAAAGGAATGAGGTTTATTTCATGTTGTTTGTTTGGTCACTAACAAAAAATCAAAATTTTTAATTAATCAGAATTGCAGCTTTTTTTGGATTGAAAATATATTAATAATTGAAAAAAAAAAAAGATATTAATAATATCTGGAATTATTTCAAAATACATAATTTCGAAATACTCTTTTTCATATAAAAAATGAAGTGAATCCAATAAAAGTACATAGATTAATTCACAATCTTTCAGATTCAATTACGAATTGATCAACAATTTTTTTTCCTGGTCGAGTCAATAAGTTCATGAAAAATATTTATATTTTTTTATTATTGTACATATAATGGATTTGCCTGGACCGATACATGATTTTCTTTTAGTCTTGTTGGGATCAGGTCTTATATTAGGAAGTATGGGTGTCGTATTACTTACCAACTCAATTTATGCTGCTTTTTCATTGGGACTGGTTCTTGTTTGTATATCTTTTTTTTATATTTTATCAAACTCCCATTTTGTAGCTTCTGCGCAACTCCTTATTTATGTGGGCGCTATAAATGTTTTAATCATATTTGCTGTGATGTTTATGAAGGGTTCAGAATATTCCAAAGATTTTAATCTTTGGACCATTGGAAGTGGAGTTACTTTGCTGGTTTGTACAAGTATTTTTGTTTCACTAATGAATACTATTCTAGATACGTCATGGTATGGGATTATTTGGACTACAAGATCAAATCAGATTCTAGAGCAAGATTTTATAAGTACTAGTCAACAAATTGGAATTCATTTATCAACAGATTTTTTTCTTCCATTTGAACTCATTTCAATAATTCTTTTAGCTGCTTTGGTAGGTGCAATTGCCGTGGCTCGCCAGTAATTAATCTTTAGAACTAGCAACTGCAATCTAAATACTAAATAAAACTTTGTTCTAGGTTATCACACCCATACCCTTTCTTTACTTTCACTTTAATTAAGTATATTTTTAAAAATTTTTTCTGTCTAAATTCTTTTTTTTTATTTGATCTATTACCAATGGATTTCCCTTGTTCTGTACTTTTTTTAGTCAATCGAGTTGAATTTTAAAAATTATTACTTATATTGAAATGAATCGAAATTTATAAGGAGTTGGTCAATGATGCTAGAACATGTACTTGTTGTAAGTGCCTATTTATTTTGTATTGGTATCTATGGATTGATCACAAGTCGAAACATGGTTAGAGCCCTTATGTGTCTTGAACTGATCCTGAATGCAGTTAATATAAATTTGGTAACATTTTCTGATTTTTTTGATAGTCGTCAATTAAAAGGTAATATTTTCTCCATTTTTGGTATAGCTATTGCAGCCGCTGAAGCAGCTATTGGACCAGCTATTGTTTCGTCAATTTATCGTAACAGAAAATCAACTCGTATTAATCAATCGAATTTGTTAAATAAGTAGTCTTCATTAGATAAATGATGATATTCATCAAGTTGAATTATCTTTTTATCCGTAGAATAGGATAATGACAAAAACGTAAGAAATTAAAGTATCTTGGCCCTATCGCATGATTCAATCTCATAGTAAGTTTAGATTGATTAGATAAATTATAATAAATTATTGATTCATCTGGTATCTAAATAATGATTAATTTAAAGCTTTATTACTAGATTGAAAATTGATGATGTTCAAAAATTTATAGATCCAATGTCACATTCAGTAAAGATTTATGATACATGTATAGGGTGTACTCAATGTGTCCGAGCTTGCCCCACAGATGTATTAGAAATGATACCTTGGGACGGATGTAAAGCTAAGCAAATTGCTTCTGCTCCAAGAACAGAAGACTGTGTTGGTTGTAAGAGATGTGAATCCGCTTGTCCAACGGATTTCTTGAGTGTTCGAGTTTATTTATGGCATGAAACAACTCGAAGCATGGGTCTAGCTTATTGATACATGCGAGAAAACCATACTTGAATACATTTGATTTTTTTTTTACTGACAACAACTCGTGCTCGAAAATATATATATATTTTCGAGCACGAGTTGTTCTAGTCCAAGTGTATCTTGTTTTTACTACGAATTATTTTCCTTGGTTAACAATAGTTGTAGTTTTGCCAATATTTTTTGGTTCCCTACTTTTCCTTCTCCCTCATAAAGGAAATAAGGTCATTAGGTGGTATACTTTATTTATATGTTTTTTAGAACTCCTTATAACAACCTATACATTTTGTTATCATTTTGAATTTGACGATCCATTAATTCAATTGACAGAGGATTATAAATGGATCCATTTTTTTAATTTTTACTGGAGATTGGGAATAGATGGTCTTTCTATAGGACCTATTTTACTGACGGGGTTTATCACCACTTTAGCTACTTTAGCGGCTTGGCCAGTTACGCGGAATTCTCGATTATTCCATTTCCTAATGTTAACTATGTATAGCGGTCAAATCGGATCATTTTCTTCTCGAGATCTTTTACTTTTTTTTCTCATGTGGGAATTCGAATTAATTCCTGTTTATTTACTTCTATCGATGTGGGGAGGAAAGAAACGTTTGTATTCAGCTACAAAATTTATTTTGTACACTGCAGGGAGTTCCATTTTTTTGTTAATGGGAGTTTTGGGTATTGGTTTATATGGTTCTAACAAACCAACATTCAATTTTGAAACATCAGCTAATCAATCGTATCCTGTCGCACTGGAAATAATATTTTATATTGGATTTCTTATTGTTTTTGCTGTCAAATCACCGATTATACCCTTACATACATGGTTACCAGACACACATGGAGAGGCACATTACAGTACTTGTATGCTTCTAGCCGGAATCTTATTAAAAATGGGAGCATATGGATTAGTTCGTATCAATATGGAATTATTACCCTACGCTCATTCTATATTTTCTCCCTGGTTGATCATAGTAGGGATAATTCAAATAATCTATGCAGCTTCAACATCTCCTGGTCAACGTAATTTAAAAAAAAGAATAGCTTATTCTTCCGTATCTCATATGGGTTTCATAATTATAGGAATTGGATCTATAAGTGAGGCAGGACTCAATGGATCTATTTTACAAATAATTTCTCATGGATTTATTGGTGCTGGGCTTTTTTTCTTAGCGGGAACAGGTTATGATAGAATACGCCTTGTTTATCTTGACGATATGGGAGGAATGGCTATACTAATTCCTAAAATATTTATGACTTTCAGTATTTTATCGATGGCTTCCCTTGCATTACCGGGAATGAGTGGTTTTGTTGCAGAACTAATAGTCTTTTTTGGAATTATTACCAGCCAAAAATATCTTTTAATCACAAAAATATTAATTCTTTTTGTAATGGCAATTGGAATGATATTAACTCCTATTTATTTATTATCCATGTTACGCCAGATGTTCTATGGATACAAACTTTTTAATGTTCAAAATTTTTATTTTTTTGATTCAGGACCGCGAGAGTTGTTTGTTTCGATCTCTATCCTTTTACCAATAATAGGTATTGGTATTTATCCAGATTTTGTTTTATCACTATCAGTTGATAAAGTTGAAGCTATTTTAGCTAATTATTTTTATAGATAATTTTCTTTACATAAAAATAAATAAATAAACCGGCAATAAAATATTGCAATAATAATGATTTAAAAAGTAATTTGTTGTAGAAAATAAGTGAAAAAAAAATGAATCGGACTTGCAACCATATACATTTGGATTTTCTGAGAACCATTTGAATCACTACATTACTTGATTCAAATGGTTCGCTTTCTCCATGATTTACACGAATTTTTCTTATATATATACTGTTCTATGTTTAGATTCGTTAGGTCCTTTCTTCAATTCAATTAGATGTTTAATGTAAATGAACCATAACTATGTAGCCCTATCCCTAATAAATTGACCCCAAAATAGCATATCCAAATTATAAGAAAACCCATAGAGGCCACAATTGCAGAATTTATACTTTCAAAATTTTTATTTGTTCTAATATGTAAATAAATTGCGAATATGGTCCAAGTAATAAATGCCCACGTTTCTTTTGGATCCCAATTCCAATATGATCCCCATGCCTCATTAGCCCATACTGCTCCTGAAAGAATACCTATGCTTAAAAAGATAAACCCTATACTAATAGTACGATAACTCCAATGATCTAATTGATGAATCAATTGAGACTTGTAATAATTATTAGAATAAAATAAATAAGTTTTTTTTAAAACATTGTTTCCATCGTTCATGTATTGGATCTCACCCAAGGAAAATGACTTATTTAAAAAATCACTTTTTTTACCAAAAATTCTTATGACTTTTTGAAATGTAATGACTACAAGAGCTAATGAAAATAATGATCCACATAAAAGAAATGCATAACCCAATATCATCATACTTACATGCATCATTAACCAATGAGATTGAAGAGCCGGGACTAATATTTCGGATTGATGCATGTAAGTTAAAAATATTGAAGTAGAAAAACCTTGGCTAAAAATAGTACTTGGCATGGTTATTGAACTTAAACTAAAATCGTTTTTATTTTTTTTGAAATATGTAACCACATGAATAATGAAAAAACTCCATGAAAGAAATAGTAATGATTCAGATAAATCACTTAATGGTAAATGTCTAAAATAAATCCAACGACTAACTAATAATCCAGTTATAAAAAAAAAAGTCGTTATCATTCCTTTTTCTGCGGAAGCATATAGTCCTACAATTTCATCAACTAATAAGGTTATCAAAAGAATTGTAATTACAATTGAAACGACTGAAAGGGATATATGAGTTAATATATGTTCTACAGTTGAAAATATCATAAAAAAAAGGGGGGGGGAGATCTATCAATTATAAGAATAGAAATCGGGAACTTAATTCATTATATTATAGTCCTTATTCTTTTATAATACCTTATTCTTTTATAATATTTTTAATTTATAATAAAAAATGGCATGCCGCTACTCGGATTCGAACCGAGATGCTCTAGCACTGCTTCCTAAGAGCAGCGTGTCTACCGATTTCACCATAGCGGCCTTCTCGAAATCATAATAACTTATTTTGATTCAATCGTCGAGATTGAAAGAATAAATTCAATGTAATATTTTTTAGAAAATCAAAAACTGGATAAAAAAAAATTTAAGTAAAAAAAATTGTGTATTTGTATCGCTTACAATTTTAGCATTATGTTTAAGTATTACACTCAAAAAATTGATCGAAATATTTGTCTAGCTTTGTATTAATTGTTAAAGTTGTTATTGTGTAAAGAATTTCTCTTACGATTTAGAAAACTTATTTAATTAGGTATTGTTCAGTATTGGGGAAATAGATTATATAATCTAACAAATATCTAACAATATATTTAAATATAATAATAAAGTTATTATTTCTATCAGAATTTCCATTGTACCATAATTCAATAAATCTTTTCTAAATTTATAGATATTTTGATTAATATTCTAGTCTCAGCATGGAATCCTTTTTTTATCACTTCAAATTAATATAGGATTGCTTATATAAAAAATACACCTAAACCTAAAGAAGAAAAAAAAAAGATTAAGATAAGAAGAAAGAAATTTTAAAAATTTGGTTAAAAGGAGTAGGGGTAGAGATATATTATATACGGTAATAAAAATTTAGGGAGATAATAGTTTAAGACAATTAAAAAAAAAAAAGGTTTTCAATTTTATCAACTAATTTCATAATTTTCATAACTTATTCATTTTTAATAAATAATTTATTACTAAATTTTCTATATTTATATTTATAGAATAAAATATATAATCAAATAAAACTGAAGAAAAAAAATTTTGTTTAGGGGTCTATGGGGATTCTTATTTTCCCCATCCCAAAAATTAAAGAACAAACATGCTAAAACTAAAATTAAAGGTAAAATCTTGTTTATTCTTTTTTCTTTAAACTTTATTTATGAAGTTAAGTTTTTTCTTTTTCAAAAAGTATCAGTTTTTTTTTTAGAATTTAGTAAACAAACTTCTTTTTAGTTTACATACCCTAAAGAAAAAAAAAAAAGAATTAAATATAGATCCCATTAGGAAATAATAATTATTTAAAAATTAATTCTTTTTAATTTAACTAGTCTCTTTTTTGATTTAAAAGGGTTCAGATTATTAGAATTTTTATTTTTTTATTTATTTGATTTGTCGCACAAAAAAACTTTTTGAATTCCCTGTAGAAAGAGATTTTGCTAATGAAAAAGCTTTCAACGCTGCCCAATACCCTTTGCTTTTCCAAATATTTTTACGAATCCGTTTTTTTGATATAGAAGTGCGTTTTTTTGGAACTGCCATTTTAAAATTAAAATAAATTATTTATTTCTATAGTTGGATGTGAAAGACATATTTTGCTTAAAATAAAAATTATTTGTTACTATACTATTTATTTACTATACTATATATTATATATTTGTTCTTTTCATTCGATTCCTTTCATAATATAAGGATTCTATGAAAATCCATTAAAATATATTATGAAAAACAAACATAAAAGAAAGATAAAAAGTATAATAATACTATATTAGTATTGCAAAAAAGAATACAACAAGAAAAGAGTCTATCTAATCGGGTCTGGTCTGGCATTGTCTATTTTCGCCGTCTTCCATTTATGTATGAATGGAATATACATGTGATAAAATAGATCTAAAATTTTAAAAACTCAACCTTTCTATTTCTATGAACTTAATTTGCATTTTTAAATTCGACTGAAACTAGTAATTCATTTGGTAAAGAATATTTTTTTTTTATAAAATTTCATATTGTACTAATTCCTTTAGTAAATCCTTTTATAATTTATTTATGTCAAAGGATTAGTATATATAATTAAAAAAAAAAATTGAAAAAATCCATTCAGTTCAAAAGAAAATTGGTTAATGATTTTAAATAAACGAATGAAAAAAAAAAAATTAAGAATAGAAAATTCTATTTAACTTTTACATATTTTAATTTGTTATTAACTGACCCTTTTCAAAAGAAAAAAAACAAGTTCGTGAATCAGAAATAATAAATTAGTAAATAGTAACAAAATAGTTTGTTATGGAATATACATATCAATATTCGTGGATCATACCTTTTATTTCACTTCCAGTTTTTATGTTACTAGCAGGGGGACTATTGCTTTTTCCAACGTCAACAAAAAAACTTCGCCGTATATGGTCTTTTACTGGTGTTTTTTTTTTAAGTATAGTGATGATTTTTTCATTTTATTTGTTTATTCAGCAAATAAGTAACAGTTATGTTTATCAATATGTATGGTCTTGGACTATCAATAATGATTTTTCTTTAGAGTTTGGCTACTTGATTGATCCACTTACTTCTATTATGTCATTATTAATTACTACTGTTGGGATTTTGATTCTTATTTATAGTGACAATTATATGTCTCATGATCAAGGATATTTGAGATTTTGTGCTTATATTATTTTTTTCAATACTTCAATGTTGGGATTAGTTACTAGTTCTAATTTGGTACAAATTTATATTTTTTGGGAATTGGTTGGAATGTGTTCGTATCTATTAATAGGTTTTTGGTTTACACGACCTATTGCCTCGAATGCTTGTCAAAAGGCATTTGTAACGAATCGTGTGGGGGATTTTGGTTTATTATTAGGGATTTTAGGTCTTTATTGGACAACAGGTAGTTTTGAATTTCGTGATTTGTTTCAAATATTCAATAACTTGATTTCTAATAATGAGGTTCATTTTTTATTTGTTAGTTTATGTGCCTTCCTATTATTTTCTGGTGCAGTTGCTAAATCTGCTCAATTTCCCCTTCATGTGTGGTTACCTGATGCCATGGAGGGACCTACCCCCATTTCGGCTCTTATCCATGCTGCTACCATGGTAGCAGCGGGAATTTTTCTTGTCGCTCGGTTTATTCCTCTTTTCATAGTCATACCTTACATAATGAATATAATAGCTTTGATCGGTATAATAACAGTACTGTTTGGAGCTACTTTAGCTCTTGCTCAAAAAGATATTAAGAGAAGCTTAGCTTATTCTACAATGTCCCAATTGGGTTATATGATGTTAGCTTTGGGTATAGGGTCTTATCGAGCTGCTTTA